ACGTTACAAAATTTCGCTTTAACCACTGATCCAATCAGAGAAATAATTGGGACTAGGGTCTCGAATTTATTAATAGAAGTATCTATTAGAAATGAATTCTCTAGCATTTGAATCCTTACCACCGAAGTGTTTAGTCGTACACTTGAAAGATAGCCCAGAAAATAGAAGGAATGATTGTATAATTGGTTTATATGGATCCTGTCCGGTCGAGACCACAAGTAAAAATGACATTGCCAAAAATTGACAAGGTGAGATTTCCATTTCTTCATCAGAAGATGAGTCCCCTTTGAAGCTAGAATGTATTTTCCTTGATATCTGACATAATGCATGAAAGGGTCCTTGAACAACCATAGGGTTTTCTGAAAATCATTACGAAGCACTACTACAAGATGTTCTATTTTTCCATAGAAATGTGTTCGCTCAAGAAAAGTTCCAGAGGATGTTGATCGTAAATGAGAAGATTGTTTACGGAGAAACACTAATACGGATTCACATTCATATACATGAGAATTATATAGGAACAAGAAGAATCTTTGATTCTCTTTTTTCAAAAGAGAAATGGATTTCTTTGGAGTAATGAGACTATTCGAATTACGATACTCGTGGAGAAAGAATCGCAATAAATGCAAAGAGGGGGCATCTTGTATCCAGCAGTGAAGGGTTTGAACCAAGATTTCCAGATGGATGGGATGAGGTATTAGTATATCTGACACATGATTTAAATGTGATAATTTGTCCTCGAAAAAGGGAAATATTGAATGAATAGATCGTAAATTATGATATTTTGCTATTTCTTTTTCTTCTAGGGAAGATACTAATCGCAGCGAGAATGGAATTTCCATAATGACTGCAAAACCCTCTGATACCATTTGAGAATAAAAACTCTTGTTGCGCCCAACGAATCCATTTTCGTTGGAATCATTAACCGAAATAATCAAATGATTCTGTTGATGCATTCGAGTAATTAAACGTTTCACAATTAGTGAACTGGATTTATTGTCATAACCTAAATTTTCCATAGGTTCGTAAAAAATCGATCCATTTAAACCATGATCATGGGCAAGTGCGTAGATATATTCCTGAAATAGAAGCGGATATAGGAAGTGTTGTTGCCTAGATCTATCTATTTCTAAATATCCTTGTAATTCCTCCATTTGAAATTATACAAAGGCACGGGGGATTTCTTGGGTTATCAAATGATACATAGTGCGATACGGTCAGAACAAGGTATATAGTAAGAAAAGAATAGATACCTCGGAGACAGGGAGTCCAATCAACGGATCCTCTCTCTTTCCATCCAATTTGTTTGTGTTCGTTATAGTTCCAAGAGATGGTTAGAAATCCTTTATTTTTGCAACCCGATCGCTCTTTTGACTTTGGAATAAATTCTCTTTATCAGTATACCGTTTCTTCTACACATTCGTCTCCACTCCATAATAGAGAAAGAATAGTTAGGATTCATGAAAAAAAAAGGAATCGATGATCCACTCACAGGAGAACCCTTTCCCGCATCAGGCACTAATCTATTTTTAACGTCTAATTAGATCGGGTAATCATTCGAATTATGAACCGAGCTCGTTGCTTTTGGTTTCCTTATAATTGGAGCCATTAGGGCTCTATCCATTTATTCACTCGACCCAACTGTGAATTGATTTGGTACCGTTCCAAGAATCAAAACAATATTTTCTACCGACCCAGTAAGGATGAAGTATTCTCAGAGTTCTCCATTGATACGACATGCTGTTTTTTCCATTCATTCCCTTTCAGGATCAGTCGTGGTTTTACAAACCATACCAATGGTATGGACGAATCCGTTGCTTCATCCAAATGTGTAAAAGATCCTAGCCGCACTTAAAAGCCGAGTACTCTACCGTTGAGTTAGCAACCCGTATCCGTATAAATATAGTGTGTAGATACGATCGGAATAAAAAAAAAAAAAAGAAAGAGATTGGATTGCCCTACCCCATCAAAACATTGAACTAGCAACAAATCTAAAAGAAACATTTGATGATCAATTATGAACATCAAAATGTTCAGATCAGATTAAAATACAACGGATTCACGGATAAATATAGATAGATGTAAAAATTTGTGGAACCTCCCTATTTTTGATCATTTTTTTTTTTTTTTTTCATTATCTTAAGAAGATACTTCTTGTGTCACAGTGAATCCGGCGAACCTATCATTTGAATAAAGTAAAGAAACAAACTTATGGGACGTAGATAAATGGATCTATTTATCCACGATCGAATTATATTTGATCGATACACCATTGTCAATATAAATTGAATGTTGAGAAAAAAATTCAATAAAGAAAATAAAGACTTGTGTTGGATTGGCACTACATAGATAAGAAATGAAGTGTGGGTGGGGGAATAAATAAAGAAGAAGTAGGAAAAAAATATCTGGTTTTCAATATTCAATAGAAGTACAAACAATAAGCAAGATTGATCCCTTATTTATTCGTAGAGTCCAAACGAAAACCATCTGATTGATGGCAATCCCCTCAATTGCCAGTTATTTCACTCAATCCTTTTTTTCTATTTCATAAATTTCATTTCGTTTGATTAATTCGAAGTTCCTTAAATACTTCCGCCTTCTTTGAAATATCATGAACAGTTCCTGTAGGTTGAGCACCTTTTTCAAGGAAATATAGAATAGCAGGAACATTTGAATAAGTTTGGTTCTTTATCGGATCGTAAAAACCCACTTTACGAAGATCTCTTCCTTCTCTTCGGGATCGAACATCAATTGCAACGATTCGATAGATGGCTCATTGGGATAGATATAGATGAACAATGCCCCCCCTAGAAACGTATAGGAGGTTTTCTCCTCGTACGGCTCGAGAAAGAATGATTCGAATTTATGTATATAGTGGCAAATGGATCCATAAAATCATCAATTATTAGATTAGGATTTGAGTCGTTTTTTTTTTTTTTGTTATTCCTTCCAAAAAAAAGAAATCTCATTCGTACTCATAACTCAAGTTGGGTAATTCTCAAAGAGCTCGAAGGGAAATCCTTCGACATTTAGTGAGCCGTCTCTAACCTCTTTTGTTTGTCTCGTCTAGAATCTATTTTCCTTTCTCATTCTGATCTAGTTATTGAGACAATTGAAAATGGCGTTTCCTTGTTCCGATATCCTTTATCTTTGCTTTGAATCATTGGGTTTAGACATTACTTCGGTGATCCTTAATTGTTTCAAAATGGCAGCAACATACCTTTTGTTCTTTCTATTGAAGAATCATACAAATGGTTGATTCCCCTGTGATACACTTTTGATCGAAATAGTTTTACCAATTCCGACAAATTTTACTTTATTTTGCTTTTTTATTTGAAACTTGTTCGAATTTGCAATTTCTATATCGAAGATATACTTACGAAGTTGTTCCAACTTATTGACTGGCACTAACCCTAGATCCTTCCCTCTGATAAATGAATCAAGAATTTATGCTCGAGCTCCATCATGTACTATTTACAACCCTCCAAAATGGGGTCCTGGTGGCACAGAACAAACTATGTCGAGCCAAGAGCATCTTCATTGATATATAAAAAAATGGTGGATGCAAGAATCCACAGCCGATCATGTCCTTCAAGTCGCACGTTGCTTTCTACCACATCGTTTCAAACGAAGTTTTACCATAACATTCCTCTAATTTGGACCGGTATGGAATTGATTCAATATGGAATCATGAATAGTCATTGGCTCCATCGGTGCATAGTAGTCCATACTTTATTTTTATATGTATGAATAGGTATTTCTCCGGGGAAATCTAAGCAAAAAGCCAAATTAACCCATATTCTGTTATATGAATGAAACACATTTATAAAAAACACGAAGAAATTAGTTGCTTAACACTTATTTACATCTACATCTTCAACATATTGTTATATTGTTTGGGACGATCAATCATGAAAGATCCAATTCCAATTCTTTCTCGAACAACTAAACTAAAGAAGAGTCTTTAATTAGATTACCAATACTGGAACAAAATAAAATGAGTCATTAACCAAATAAGCTATTCTAATGACCCGGAAAAGTCGCAAGTGACTCGATAGGATAGATTCACTAATCTCACACTTCTTCGAATATCGAGGATTTATAAGGTAAGAAATCATAAAAAATGGTTTCAAGAATTTCCTACTTCGACATCATTATCATTACTATAAATAAGTTTTCCTGTAAAGACTGAATTTGATCTCTAAATCAATCAAATCAACAAGTCGGCACAATCACAACGAGTAACTAAAAAGTTTAGCAGATATCTCATTGACTAAAGAGACGCGAATTTGATCATCATAAGAGAAATCCATGTTTCTTTTCCAATTGAATCATCAATGATTTAAATCAGATAGATGGGTCGAGAAAAAAATCCAATTTATTTGGTTTCATAGGGATGGATAGAAAAGAGCTCATGTAAGATAAGATTAAGGTCGCTATTCTTTCATCTGATTGATAAAATCAAAATCAATCGTAGGAGTATGATCTTTCCGTATCCATCAGATACACCGAACAATTGTCACTGGGGGTCATCGTGTATATTTAAGAGATCACAAATATTTTTCACCAAAACCGAAATACCGATGTTACTGAAATAGAACAATAAAACCACATATGGGCATGGTTCATTTTCTACGGATTTTGCTTTACTTCAGGTTCAGAAATTTTTCCATTTCCATAAAGATAAAGTAAAGTGAATGGAATCTATGAATCTCCCCCCCCCCCCCCACCGTTACATTGATTTACAATTATTCATTGGAGCCTGATGCAAAATAAAAGCAATTAAGTCCAAAAAAAATACATCTGTTCCGTATTGAACTTTACTTTATTGTTTGTTAATGGGACCCGGATGACACAGATATTGATTGAAATTGATACCTTCCTTTGCTAATTAACTCGTATCTACACGAATTCTATAGGGATCATGAATCATACTCAAAGCCAATCAAAAAAAGATCCTCTTATGGGATGCTATACCATCTTGTATAGGTACAAAGCCG